AGTCCCTCCCTACAACTCATGAATTAAGAATTCGCACAACGACAAGGTCTACTCGACGTGAATTAGCCGTGAATGAAATCAAACCTTTCACAGGAATCTCTCACAAAGACTATAATCAACTAATCAGAATGGTTCATTATTAGACCTAGACCACTGTATTTGATTCTCCAAATACATCATTATTGTATACTCTTTCCTATGTATGGCGCAACCCAATCTCAGTTTTTCTTGTAATCCCTTCCTTTTTTGAATCTAACTATCTAACTAATAAGAAATTCACTCTTGACAGTGATCTATGTTGTAGATGTAAATCCTAGATGTGAAACTATCTGGAATTCGTTCATGAAAAGGTAAGGTAAAAAAAGAATAAGCGGAAATTTAGATACTGAAATCAGAACCAATGGCCACTGCGATAGAAGCGATAGAAATACTGAATCAGAAATAGAGTTCGGGTTCGAATTCCATAGATAATATGGATGGGATTGCTTAGAATGATCGAGAAATGAAACACTTCCTCAGGCATGATTCTTCCCCATCTACTTGATATTTTGAAAATAGGTTGGGGTTGGTTGAACTTTTTAATTCACGCATTGAATGAGTAAACAATGGAATTCGGTTGGCTGCAACCATCAAAATGAAGTACTAACTCTCATTTCTTTTTGCCTTAACCAATCCACTTGCTCTCGCTCGTGCTATCGAACATTTTCTTTTTTTTTTTTTTATTTCGACCGATTTCACTTGTTTATGATTATGAAAATCAATCCTACTACTTCCGGTCCTGAAGTTTCCACACTTGAAGAGAAAAAACCGGGGCGTATCGCTCAAATCATTGGTCCGGTACTGGATGTATTCTTTCCCCCAGGCAAGATGCCTAATATTTACACCGCTTTGGTAGTGAAGGGTCAAGATCCTGCCGGCCAGCAAATTAATGTTACTTGTGAGGTACAACAATTATTAGGAAATAATCGAGTGAGAGCTGTAGCTATGAGTGCTACAGATGGTCTGATGAGAGGAATGGATGTGATTGACACGGGAGCTCCTCTAAGTGTTCCAGTCGGTAGATCGACTCTCGGACGAATTTTCAACGTTCTTGGAGAACCTGTTGATAATTTAGGTCCTGTAGATACTCGAAAAACATCTCCGATTCATAGATCCGCGCCCGCCTTTATAGAATTAGATACCAAATTATCCATTTTTGAAACCGGGATTAAAGTAGTGGATCTTTTAGCGCCTTATCGTCGTGGGGGGAAAATAGGACTCTTCGGTGGAGCGGGAGTGGGTAAAACAGTACTCATCATGGAATTGATCAACAACATTGCCAAAGCTCACGGGGGTGTATCTGTATTTGGCGGAGTAGGCGAACGTACTCGTGAAGGGAATGATCTTTACATGGAAATGAAAGAGTCTGGAGTGATTAATGAACAAAATATTGCAGAATCAAAAGTAGCTCTAGTCTATGGGCAGATGAATGAACCGCCGGGAGCTCGTATGAGGGTTGGTTTAACTGCCCTAACCATGGCGGAATATTTCCGGGATGTTAATAAACAAAATGTCCTTTTATTTATCGACAATATTTTTCGTTTTGTACAAGCAGGATCTGAAGTATCCGCCTTATTGGGCAGAATGCCTTCTGCTGTGGGTTATCAACCTACCCTTAGTACAGAAATGGGTTCTTTGCAAGAAAGAATTACTTCTACCAAAAAGGGATCCATAACTTCTATTCAAGCAGTTTATGTACCTGCAGACGATTTAACTGACCCCGCCCCTGCTACGACATTTGCACATTTAGATGCGACTACCGTACTCTCAAGAGGACTCGCTGCCAAAGGGATCTATCCAGCAGTAGATCCTTTAGATTCCACGTCAACTATGCTACAACCTCGGATTGTTGGTGAGGAACATTATGAAACTGCGCAAAGAGTTAAGCAAACTTCACAACGTTATAAAGAACTTCAGGACATTATAGCTATCCTTGGGTTGGACGAATTGTCGGAAGAGGATCGTTTAACCGTAGCAAGAGCACGAAAAATGGAACGTTTCTTATCACAACCCTTCTTCGTAGCAGAAGTATTTACCGGTTCTCCAGGGAAATATGTTGGTCTAGCAGAAACAATTAGGGGGTTTCAACTGATCCTTTCCGGAGAATTAGATGGTCTTCCTGAGCAGGCCTTTTATTTGGTAGGTACCATCGATGAAGCTACCGCGAAGGCTCTGAACTTAGAAGTGGAGAGCCAGAAATGACTTTGAATCTTTGTGTATTGACTCCTAATCAAATTGTTTGGGATACAGAAGTGAAAGAAATCATTTTATCTACTAATAGTGGCCAAATTGGTGTATTACCAAATCACGCCCCTATTGCTACAGCTCTAGATATAGGTATTTTGAAAATATGTCTTAACGACCAATGGGTAAAAATAGCTCTCATGGGTGGTTTCGCTAGAATAGGCAATAATGAGATCACCATTTTAGTAAATGATGCGGAAAAGGATAGTGACATTGATCCACAAGAAGCTCAGCAAACTCTTGAAATAACTGAAGCTAACTTGAGTCGAGCTGAAGGCAAGAGACAAACAATTGAGGCAAATTTAGCTGTCAGACGAGCTCGGACACGGGTTGAGGCTCTCGATGTTATTTCATAGCTCCTCGGTACGCCCAAATAATCCAAAGAAGTTCCGTTTATCCGACGGATTTGGATTCTGCCCATTGACTCCCCTAAAATGGAATGGTAATCTGGTCCAACCAAAAAAGAACTCGAATCCGAGGAGTGGGGGGGAATAAATAAAAAATAGGGTGGGTAGCAAAACTTATTAGATACCAGTGCCTCCGGTATCTAATAAGTTCTACCTACTATTGGATTTGAACCAATGACTCTCGCCGTATGAAAGCAATACTCTAACCACTGGGTTAAGTAGGTCATTTATCATCACAAAGAAAAACAAAAGGGACCCATCATATCAATGGATTTATTATAGATGGAATCATATTTCTACGCAATAGCAATCCTTGGCATGGCAGGAAACGGATCCGAAGCTATCATGTGGGATATTCATCTTGACAAGAAATTCTTTACATGCTAAAATAGGTAACACAAGAGCTATAGCTCAGTTAGGTAGAGCACCTCGTTTACACGCGCGCCAATGTTTTTCAGGGGAGTCCACCCTGCAATCAACAGAATTGATCTTATGGAGAAATCTGGGTCTTCCTCTATGTATTCGAGGAAACAAGAGAACAAGAGCCTTACTTTTGATTTGGGCCGATTTGGGTGCCAAGTTAGGCTACAAATGGAACCCAACGTTGATTTCATATTTGATAAGGTAAATATCCCGTCCATTCAATGCTAGGCATAATGAGTATAAAGCCTCAAACTAATATCTTTTCATCCTATGAACTTTAAGGTGTATAAAGTTTCATATTTGACTCTTTGAGTGGAGCTGATACAGTTCGAATCATTTCGATAAGAAAAAGTTAGATCTGTTTTACTGAGAAAGTCTACAGTTCGAATCTGTATAGCCCTAATTATTCGTTTTTTAGTGAAAATGAATAAAAAATAAAAAAAAAAACGATTCACATATGAGATGAGAGGGTAGCCCATCCCTCTTTTGCTTTAGCTGGTTTTTTAGTCCCTGTTTTATTACGTCGTGTAATGAACCCGAAGTTCTTGAAACATCCCTTTTTTGAAATATCGTAAACAATAACAATTACGAGTGAGTTCTGTCCATCTTTATTGAATAAGCGTCATCCCGGTTCCACTAAACCGGCGGGGTGTTATCCTCATCATCTGACTCGTCGTAACACAGATTGTAGCATCTCGAATAACTCGAAATATCCGGACCTGGATTAGACGCGTAAGCGGGATTATCGTAGCTCACAAAACGAGACAAATCAGGATCTGGAACAGAGGTTCGGTGGATTTCTAACGAATTATCCGATGTAACTTGGTTTACAATTAAAAGACCGTCCTGCAAATTCAGATTTCTTCGATGCATTTCGTTCATCAACTCTATCTCTTGCCTCAAGCGGGCAATTGCAAGTCGGTAACGTTCTAAGGTAACTTGTGAATTTTGTAGAAAATAGTGTTCTATCTCCCAAATCACCTCTTGTTTTAAATGGCGATTGTTCAAAAGAATGGAACGACGATCCCGATGAGATTGTTCCCATTGAGAAATAATATACATTTCATTAGACTCATGAAGCGCCACAGCAAACCTTTTTCGTTCAATTTCAATAGAAAGGTTTTGAAAATAGGTTAGGATTGTGCGTTGTGCTTCAGAGTTCAAATCGTTATAGGTATATTCTTCCCTTAGGGCCGATTCAGATAGGAGTTGGCAGAATCTTTTCCTATCCGTTTCCACCTCCTCCTGCAATCGCTCCCTTTGCCTTGAACTTTCTTCGAGTCGGGTTTGAAGTCCTTCAAATTGACCAATTTTTCTGAATAAGTGCCTTGTCCCAGACCTTATTCCAATAGAAACAGGGGAGGTTACATCCCGTTCAGTTGGTTCGTAAGAAGGGTTATTGTAGATCTGAAAATAAGGCATCTCTGGAACATATGCTCTGTAGATGTTCACCCAATTTTCCGAGAACAACTTTAAAATACCAGAAATTCTGGAATCCAACTTTTTTGACTCTTCCAGAAATCGGGTTAGCAAGTTCTGCTTGCGCAGAATTACAAGATCCAGAGGTTCTTGGATAATTGCGGAGAAATCTCCGGAGTCATCAGAGTCACAAGAATCTGACATATATAGGGATTCGATCGAACCCGACAGATCAAGGACAGATTCAACTTGTTCTGTGCGTGAAAGAGCTTCTCCTAGTAGGTGATTAGCCTCTAGGGATTCACTCGAACCCGACAGATCAAGGACAGATTCAACTTGTTCTGTCTGTGAAAGAGCTTCTCCCAGCAGGAGATTTTCTGCTGGTGAATGACCAAAATTTCCCTGCGTCAAAACGAATACGAATGTACCCTGGGTAAGAATTGGGTTACTTCTAGTTCCAAGAAAGCCGCCTTCGAAGGGGGCCAAAAGTCCCACCTTCCTAAAAATAATCGAAGAAGACGCTGTTGTATGCTCCAACTGTGAAACAATGGCTGCCGTTGGAGTGTTTAGATGTGATACACCAGTTGGGTATCGACAACTAGTGAATATCAAAGGGGATAGAATTATTCCAACCACACCGGTTACAATCCGCGGCAAAACATTGTAAATCACGTGGTTCAACATAGTCAGCATTTTTTAATTCTCCATTTGAATAAAACCTCAACTTGTGAGGCCTAGAAATGGTTAATTATACGTATTTGAATAAAACCTCAAATTGTGAGGCCTAGAAATGGTGAATGATACGTAGAGTTTAGTTTTTTGAGTTCATTTGGTTTTTTTAGTTTTAGGTCGTGGAATTAAGAATTTACCCGAAGTTATTTAAACATCCCTTTTTTTGAAATATCGTGAACAATTCCTGTGGGTCGAGCTCCCCTTTCGAGGAAATATAGAATAGAAGGGACATTTGAATAGGTGTGATTCTTTTGCGGGTCGTAAAAACCCACTTTCCCGAGATCTCGTCCTTCTCTTCCAGCTCGAACATCAATAGCGACGATTCGATAGATGGCTCATTGGGATAGATATAGATGCACAATATCCCCCCCTAGAAACGTATAGGAGGTTTTCTCCTCGTACGGCTCGAGAAAGAATGATTTTCATTATTCATTATATAGTTTTTAGTTCCAAATCGAGCTCTCAAATTTTTTAATTCATTACTATACTATGCTTTGATTCGTTTTTTTTTTTCTTTTTTTTTTTTTCTTCCGTCCCGAAAATAAAAAATCATCTGTCCTCATAACTCAAGTTGTCTAATTCTCAAAGAGCTAAAAGGCCTTAGACATAACCATTTCATTTATTGAGCTGTCTCGAACCCTCTTTATTTGTCTCGTTTAGAATCCCTTTTGATTCCAATAGTTAAGACAATTAAAAAAAGGTATTTTCTTGTTACGGGATCTTTTATCTTTGCTTTGAATCATTAGGTTAAGACATTACTTCGGGGATCTTAAATCATTTCAAAATGGCAGCAACATACCTTTTGCGATTTCTTTCCAGCGAAGAATCATACGAAAGATGGATTCCCTTGTGATAGACTTATGATCGAAATCAAAATCGTTTTCTCAATTCCAACAAAAGTTTCAAGGAAATTTTGTTGAATTTGGATGTTTTCGATTTTGATATTGATTGACACTATACTTACGAAGTTGTTCATACTTTTTGATTGACATTAACCCTAGACCCCCTTCCCTGAGAACTGAATAAAGTTATGCTCGAGCTCCATTAGCTATTATTTACACCCCAGCAAAAAAAAAGGGTTGGTCTAGTGGAACAGGATATAAACTATGTCGAGCCAAGAAACATCTTTATTTTTATCAAAGATGATGGATGTGAGAATCCACAGACGATCATGTCCTTCAAGTCGCACGTTGCTTTCTACCGCAGCGCTTTAAGCGAAGTTTTACCATAACATCTCTCTTGTGTGAAACTCGTATAGAATTGATTCAATATGCAATCATGAATAGTCATTGGCTTAATAGGTCAATATCAATTTCTACTTGAGAATTTTCTATTTTCTATATTTATATAAAATAAACAGGGAAACATTATAAAAATAAAAGAAACAGGGAAACATTTATATAATACAATAACTACAATTTCCACTAACGACAACTAGCACTTTTTTTTTTTTTAACAAAAAAGTGAAGCAGAGCAGTTTGATTCGAAAAAAGAATTTCGAATCAAACTGCTCTGGGACGGAAGGATTCGAACCCTCGAATTTCGGGACCAAAACCCGTTGCCTTACCGCTTGGCCACGCCCCATTTAGGCTTTTATTTCATACTAAGAAACAATAATATTGTATATTGTTTTGAGGTATTCGTCAATTTCCCCTCAAATCTCTATGAAATAGATTCGATTATTGCTAGGATTTAACACGTGTAGTTGTAGAATCCAACAGAATTTATTGATCATTACATAGAATTCAATTAAGATAATGTATGAAAGTATGATTCCTTCTACTCTTGTTTGAGCAGGGAAGGCTTTTTGATTGGGTGATTCAAAGAAAAATAAAGATTTTTGGTGTACCTTAATTACTTTACTTTTTTCCTTCTATCATATCAGTCAATCAAAATACAATTAAATAAAGAAGGAATTTTTTGTTATGCTGAATATCTTTAGTTTGATCTGTATCTGTCTTAATTCTGCCCTTCATTCAATTAGTTTTGTTTTCGCTAAATTGCCCGAGGCTTACGCTTTTTTGACTCCAATCGTAGATGTTATGCCAGTCATACCTGTGCTCTTTTTGCTCTTAGCCCTTGTTTGGCAAGCTGCTGTAAGTTTTCGATGATATTTTGACTACTGTCTTACAAACATTCCTCCATTTTTAGGAGAAAAAAGATTCTACGAATTGATAAGCTACGATAAGTCTTACTTTAGGAACCCTCGATTCACACATAGACATTTTGTGACCGC